TTTTTAGGGGACCTACATCCATTATGTGGCATAGGGGTTACATCCCGTATAAACCTTAAAAGTATACCACTTCTACGAATAGCTCTTAATGCTGCATCTCTTCCAAGACCGGGACCTTTTATCATGACTTCTGCTCGTTGCATGCCTTGATCTGCTACTGTTCGAATAGCATTTGCTGCTGCGGTTTGAGCGGCAAATGGTGTCCCCCTTCGTGTACCCTTGAAGCCACACGAACCGGCAGAGGACCAACAAATCACCCGACCCCGTACATCTGTAACAGTCACAATGGTATTGTTGAAACTAGCTTGAACATAAATAACACCCTTTGGTATTTTACGAGGATGCTTACGCGAACCAATACGTCCATTTTTACGTGAACCAATTTTTGGTATAGGTTTTGCCATATTTTATTATTTTAAAAAATATAAGTCCGAAATATATGGATATATCCATTTCCTGTCAAAAACGGATTCTTTACTATTTTCTATCTTAATTTTATTCTATTTCTACTAAGATAGATTTGAAATATCAAGCAATAATATTTGTTATAATACTTATAACATAGAATAGATTCTAATATAGAATCTATACTATATTTTTGTTTTGATTTAATATTTAAGTGAATTAACTAATAACTATTTATATAATACGATTTTTTGAATTTAAATATTTCTTGATTTGTGCATTCGGTACTTTCTTTAAAATAGAAAGCCCTTTTTTGTTTTGTGAAAATATTATCCTTGTCTTTGTTTATGTCTTGGATTGGAACAAATTACTATAATTCGCCCTCGTCTGCGGATCAATCGACATTTTTCACAAATTTTACGAACAGAGGCTCCTATTTTCATATTTCTCATTCCTTAACTTAATGCCGAATCTATTTATTGGAAGAAAATAGGGTTTCCTTATTACATTTTTTACTTTCCCGGTCATCGTATTGTATCGTCGTATACATATAAAAGAAGAGTACGTCGAATTTTCTTGGAAACATAGCCCAGAATCTTTCTTATTTCAATTCTATTTTTTCTATTAAAGGAACCCTGAGAAGTTATTCAGTAATTAAATCTTCATGAATTTTTTTATTTTTATTCTAGTTAAATCCTCTTGACACATTCACTAATGTATTAGGATTAGAAATAATATTAGAAATTTGTGTTTTCTCTCTCCATTGACAAGAATGGATAGAAGTTTTTTATATAATATAATTCGGATATAAGAATATCCGAAAAATTACCATATATAACATAAAACTTCTCCGCCGATTCTTTCTAACCGAGCCTCTCGATCTGTCATTATACCTCTAGAAGTAGAAAGAATTACAATCCCCATACCTCCTAAAATTCTAGGAATTCGTTGATAGTTAGAATAGATTCGGAGACCCGGTGTACTGATCCGTTTTAAATTTAAAAAAGTTTTAGATGATCCTTTCCTATTTCTTCTATATCGTAGAGTTAAAACTAAAAAGTATTTGTTGTTTTCCCGATGTTTTCTGACGTTTTCAACAAAACCCTCTCGTAAAAGTATTTTAACAATGTTTTCGATAATATTAGTAAGTGGTATTTGAACTGTTCTTTTTCTATTCATGTCAGCATTGCGTATCAAGGTTATTATATCAGCGATGGTATCCTTACCCATGATAAATGAAAATGATTGTTGTTCCTTACTTTCAATATAATCAACGTGCTCCCATTTTTTGATTCAATAAAATATCTAATTATTGAATATGAGAATATAATAATACTCTATATATAGAAAATCTTATTATAATCTAATAGGATAATGTACATATATATAGAATATTCTCAAACTAAAAAAAATAGAATATTAGAAAATGAACTTTTATACTAATTTGGAATTCTGAATTCTATAAAAAAATAGAATTCAGAATTTTGAATATATAAATAATAATATATAAATATATATATTTCATTCCTTATTTTTTCTATCTATAATATTATATATATATTAGATTATTATTTTGATTTATTTTTTGAAATATTAATTAAATTAATTATTAAATATTAAATGATATACCTATATCACGATCTCGTATTATAATACCTCGGGTGCTAATGAAACTATTTTAGTAAAATTTAACTTTCTCAATTCTCGAGGTATTGCGCAAAAAATTCGAGTTCCTTTTGGATTTCCTTCTTTATCAATTACAACCGCAGCATTATCATCATACTTTATTATCATACCATTACTACGTTTGAGTTCTTTACAAGTACGTACAATTACAGCTCTGATCACTTCTGATCTTTCTAAAGGCGTATTTGGTACTGCTTTTTTGATTACAGCAACAACAATGTCACCAATATAAGCATACCGTCGATTACTAGCTCCTATGATTCGAATACACATCAATTCGCGAGCTCCACTATTATCGGCTACATTTAAATAGGTTTGAGGTTGAATCATATCATTTTTTTTTATCTTTCAGTCAAAAATCAAAAAGTTGAAGTAAAAAAAATATTCTGTGTTCAAAAAAAAAAAGAAACCCACAATTGCAATTTTTTTTCATTTTTTTTCATACTAAAGACCTCTTTCCTTCGAATGATTATTCTGAAAGAATGAATTGAGTTCGTATAGGCATTTTCGATGCTGCTATTGAAATAGCTTTTCGAGCTATAGTTTCTGAGACCCCACTCATTTCATAAAGTATTTTGCCGGGTTTAACGACAGCTACCCAATATTCGGGAGATCCCTTTCCCGAACCCATACGCGTTTCGGTAGGTCTTACTGTAACAGGTTTGTCTGGAAATATGCGTACCCATATTTGTCCACCCCGACGGACATTTCGTGACATTGCCCGCCGCCCTGCTTCTATTTGTCTAGATGTGATCCAAGCGGGTTCAAGTGCCTGAAGAGCATATTTTCCGAAGCAAATACGATTACCTCGATAGGCTCTTCCTTTCATTCTTCCTCGATGTTGTTTACGGAATTTGGTTCTTTTAGGGTTATAGTTGATGGTTTTTTCTCAATTCCATCTCTATTACAGAACCGTACATGAGACTTTCACCTCATACGGCTCCTCACGAATGAATCGATTCAAAAATATTTAACCGATAAAAAAATATACAATAACATACATCCATTAGAAATTTGTATATCTTGCTTTGATATATATTGTTTTGGTATAAGATTCTAACGAATCTGTATTTGTCTTTTTTTTTTTATTATCATATCGGATTGGCAAAAATTTTGAAATAAAAAAAAATTATCGCGGGCGGATATTTACTCTTTCATTATCAATTTCAGATGTAATGTAGGGTTAGTCCACAATTCCTCAAAAAACAATGAATGGTTCTTAGTTTCTTCCGCCATCCCACCTAATGAATTATTAAGATTTGTTTTTTTTTTTTACTTTTTAAAATAAAAAAAAAAAAAATTATCTTAGGTATTCACAGGTTCCGTCGTTCCCATCGCTTTTCGATTTATGGTTAGGTCTAAATTCTACAGTGGAGCCTCTTTAATAAGATTTTATTCTTTTTTGTTGAATCAACCTTCTCAGTTTTATTGATTCGCGGCTCTGGATTCGTTTATTCTAGGAATATATTCCATCCATTATGGATTAATTTTTAATATGGATGCTTTATTACACTACCTTTTATGAGATGACCCATAGACCTTTACATATTAGAATTCTATATCATTGATATCTTTTTTTTCTCTCTTTCTTTCACCTCTTCGTTTATCTGTATATTCTTATTGCTTTACAACTCATAATCAGATTCGTTTTTATTTCCGTTTTCAGTTGCTATAATTATAGAACCACATATATCTTTATTTAGATTTTTTATTTGAACGGGTTCTTTATATCCAGATAATGCGAAGCGATGAGTAGGTTATTAGTTCTTTAGTTCTTTATTAAAAAATTCTACGAATTTTTGTTTTAATTGAACCACTCGAAAAAAACCAACGAGTCGCACACTAAGCATAGCAATTCCTTCACTATAAAATAATTATTAAAATTTTTTATTGAATCTTATAAAATTTGTCATTTATTCTTTTGGAATAAGAATATATTAAGAATTCCTCATTTTTTGTTTTATCCAAAGTATGGAAGCTTAAAGATACCGAAAAGTTTATTATTCTTTGTTTAGAAATATCCAAACTTTGATCCCTAATACCCCATAAATAGTTCGAACTGGATAGGAACAATAATCAATTTTAGCTCGAATGGTTTGTAGAGGAACCCTACCTTCTCTGATCCATTCGACACGTGCAATTTCTTTTCCGTCGATACGTCCCGCAATTTGTACTTGAACTCCTTTTGTACCCGCCTGTTCAGCTAATTCTATAGCTTTTTTGATTGCTTTACGAAATGGAATTCTATTCTTTAATTGTCCGGCTATAAATTCTGCAAGAATATTAGGGTCTCTATAAGCATTTGGAATTCTTGTAATTGCAATGTTGAGTTTTCGGTTCACACAATTCAGTTTTTTTTGCACATTTATCTGTAATTCTTCGATTCTTCGAGGCTTACCCTCGATTAATAACTTGGGAACTGCCATATAGATTATGACTTGAATCAGATCGATTCTTTTTTTAATCTTTATCCGTCCAATTCCCTCGACACCAGAGGATATTCTTATAGTTTTTTGTATATAATTCTTGATACAATCTCGTATTATTTTATCTTCTTTTAGATTCTCGGAATAATTTGTTGGTTGTGCAAACCAAATAGAATCATGAGTTTGAGTTGTACCAAGTCTGAAACCAAGCGGATGTATTTTTTGTCCCATAATTCCTCACTACTCTATATAAAATGATACGACTTATTTGTCTACTTTTTTATCTTTTTGTTATATATCTTTATGACTCATTGACTTAGTTCGTTGAAATTTAGATTGTGACTAGCATTTGCTACTGCAGAATAAACCAATTAAAAAAAATGTTAACGACGAGATCTATTATCATTTTTCGCATATCCTAGGACGTTTCGAGTAGGTGAAAACTCTCCCAATTTATGGCCTACCATACGATCTGTTATATAA